GAGAGGCTATGAAGTCCAATTATGGATCTTCGAATTGAGAGAGATACTGAGAGAAATCAAGACTTTTGGCTATTTGTATTTGTTCGATTCATGGACCCAATTCGATTTCGTGGAATCTTTTACTTACCTTTTTTTCCACCAAGAACGTTTTCTGAAACTTTTTGACCCCCGAATTTGGAGTCTCCTCCTTTCGGGTTCACCAAGCAACCGATCTTTCACGAGCAAAGTTGTAGTACTGGTTAAGGGTGTAGTACTGATTCTAGTAGCGGTCCTTATATCTCGTATGCACCATCAAACTATGGTCGAAAGAAAAAATCTCTATTTGAGGGGGCTTCTTCCTCTACCTATGAATTCCATTGGACCCAGAAATGATGCATTGTTTCGTTCTTCCCATAGGTTGGTTGTTTCGCTCCTGTATCTTCCAAAAGGGAAAAAGATCTCTGAGAGTGGTTTCATGGATCCGAAAGGGAGTCCTTGGGTTCTCCCAATAACTCAAAAGTGTATCATGCCTGAATCTAACTGGGGTTCGCGGTGGTGGAGGAACTGGATCGGAAAAAATAGGGATTCTAGTTGTAAGATATCGAAAGAAACCCTAGCTGGAATTGAGATCTCATTCAAAGAGAAAGATATCCAATATCTGGAGTTTCTTTTTGTATCCTATACGACGGATGATCCGATCGCGCTCGGCAGGGACCACGATTGGGAATGGTTTGATGGCCTGTCTCCGAGGAAGAAGCGAAACAGAATCAACTTGAATTCGGGACAGCGATTCGAAATCTTAGTGAAACACTGGATTTGTTATCTCATGCCTGCTTTTCGTGAAAAAAGACCAATGGAAGGGAAGGGTTTCTTCAAACAACAGGGATCAGATTTTTTGAGGACGGTATCGAGAGAGAATTGGATTTGGTTAGACAATGTGTGGTTGGTAAACAAGGATCGGTTTTTTCGCAAGGTACGGAATGTCTCGTCAAATATTCACTCTGATTCCACAAGATCTAGTTTCGTTCAAGGAACGGATTCTAGCCAATTGAAAGGATCTTCGGATCAATCCAGAGATGCTTTCGATTCCATTAGGAATGAGGATTCGGAATCTCACACATTGATCAATCAAAGAGAGATTCAACAACTCAAAGAAAGATCGATTCTTTTGGATTGGGATCCTTCCTTTCTTCAAACGGAAGGAACCGAGATAGAATCAGACCGATTCCCGAACAGCCTTTCTGGAGATTCCTCAATGTCCCGGCTATTCGCGGAACGTGAGACGCAGATGATTCGTCATCTGCTTCCGGAAGAAATCGAAGAATTTCTTGGGAATCCTACAAGATCAATTCGTTCTTTTTTCTCTGACAGATGGTCAGAACTTCATCTGGGTTCGAATCCTACTGAGAGGTCCGATCCTAAATTGTTGAAGAAACAACACGATGTTTCTTTTGTCCCTTCCAGGCGATCGGAAACGAAAGAAATAGTGGATCTCTTCAAGATAATTCCGTATTTACAAAAGACCATCTCAATTCATCCTATTTCATCAGATCCGGGATGTGATAGGGTTCCGAAGTATGAACCGGATCTGGACAGTTCCAATAAGATTTCATTCTTGACCCAAAATCCATTTTTGGATTTCTTTCATCTATTCCATGACCGGAACAGGGTGGGGTACACGTTACACCACGATTTTGAATCCGAAGAGAGATTTTCAAAAATGGCAGATCTACTCATTCTATCAATCACCGAGCCGGATCTGGTGTATGATTATGATAGGGTATTTTTTCCCTTTTCTGAGGGATTCCACTCCGGGGATGAATCGAAAAAGAAATCTTTATTGGTTGTACCTCCTATTTTTTCTGAAGATCCAAAACCAAAAAGAGTGGTATTTGCTAGCAACAACATAATGGAGGCATTCAATCCATATAGATTGATCCGAAATCTGATTCAAATCCAATATAGCACCTATGGGTACATAAGAAATGTATCAAATCGATTCTTTTTACTGTTACTGAATCGATCCGATCGCAACTTCGACTATGGAATGAAAGGGGATCCAATAGGAAGTAAGACTCTGAATCATAGAACTAGAATGAAATATACGATCAACCAGCATCTCTCGAATTTGAAAAAGAGTCAGAAGAAAGGGTCCGACCCTCTTAGTTCTCGAACCGAGAGATCCATGAATCGGGATCCTAATGCATATAGATACAAATGGACCCAAAATTTCCAGGAACATTTGGAACATTTCATTTCTGAGGCTACGAGGCGTTTTCAATTTCAAGTAGTGTTCGATCGATATCATCATCATCGAGATCGATTCTGTATTCATCGATCTCGATATCGATTCCGTATTCATCTGAATCGATTAGGTATTCATCGATCTCGATTCCGTATTCATCTGAATCGATTCCGTATTCATCTGAATCGATTCCGTATTTCTCTGAATCGAGATCGCTTCTGTATTCATCTGAATCGCTTCCGTATTTCTCTGAATCGCTTCCGTATTCATCTGAATCGATTCCGTATTCATCTGAATCGATTCTGTAGTCATCTGAATCGATTCCGTAGGAATCCGACTCAATATTTGATTGATTTGGGCGAGTTTATGGCGAAACTGTCGAAGTCACATCCCTTTTTGACGAAGTCACCTCGTTTCCTTTTGTCGAAGGCATTCTTATTTTTCTCGAATTCACTTCCCTTTTGGTCGAAGTCACTTCTCTTTTTTTTGTCGAAGTCACTTCTCTTTTTGTCCTTTTTGTCGAAGTCACTTCCCTTTTTCTTTGTGAGTATCGGAAGTTCCCCCATTCCTGGGTCTGAGATTCCCATCTATATCTATGAATTGAAAGGGCCGAATGATCCACTCTGCAATCAGTTGTTAGAATCAATAGGTGTTCAAATCGTTCCTTTTAATAAACGGAAACCCTTCTTATTGGATGATCATGATTCTTCCAAAAAATCGAAATTCTTGATCAATGGAGGCACAATATCACCATTTTTGTTCAATAAGACAAAATGGATGATTGACTCATTCCCTACTAGAAAGAATTGCAGGAACGATTTTGATAACACGGATTCCTATTTCTCAATGACATCCCACGATCGAGACAATTGGCTGAATCCCGTGAAACCATTTCATCGAAGTTCATTGATATCTTCTTTTTCTAAAGCAAATCGACTTCGATTCTTGAATAATCCACATCACTCCTGGTTCTATTGTACCAAAAGATTCCCTTTTTATGTGGAAAAGGCCCTTCTCAAGAATTCGGATCTTACGTATGGACAATTCCTCAATATCTTGTTCATTCGCAACAAAAGATTTTCTTTGTGCGTCGGTAAAAAAAAACATGTTTTTTGGGAGCGAGATACGATTTCCCCAATCGAATCACAGGTATCTAAGATATTCCTACCTAAGGATTTGCCACAAAGTGGTGACGAAACGTATAACTTGTACAAATCTTTCCATTTTCCAATGCGATCCGATCCATTCGTTGGTAGAGCTATTTATTCGATCGCAGACATTTCTGGAACACCTCTAACAGAGGGACAAATAGTCCATTTTGAAAGAACGGATTGTCCACCTCTTTCAGATATGCATCTATCTGATTCCGAAGGGAAGCAGTATCTCAATTTCAATTCAAACATGGGTTTGATTCACACTTCATGTGCTGAGAAATCCAAAAAGAGGAAAAAACGGAGTCTTAGGTTTAAGAAACGGGAGATGGATAGAACCCTTCAACGAGAGCGTGCTTTTTCAAATCTCTCAAAATGGAATCTGTTCCAACCATATATACCGTGGTTCTTTACTTTGACAGGGTTCAAATATCTAAAATTCGCCCTTTTAGATCCTTTTTCAAACCTAGTGAGCAGTCACATATCTATTTTTCAGGATATTCTGGAGACATCATGGTGGATTCTTCAGACAAAATTGTGGGCGATTCTTTCAAACTGGAATCTCAGTGAGATTTCGAGTCATTGTTTACAGACTCTTCTTCTGTCCGCAGAACTGATTCATCGAAATAATGAGTCACCCCTATGGCTGAGATCATCAAATGCTCGGGAGTTCCTCATCCTTTTCCTTCTTCTTGTTGCTGGATATCTCGTTGGTACACATCTTCTCTTTGTTTCCCGAGCCTTTAGTGAGTTACAGACGGATTTCAAAAAGATCAAATCTTTGATGATTCCATCATACATGATTGAGTTGCAAAAACTTCTGGATAGGTATCCTCCATCTGAGCAGAATTCTTTCTGGTTAAAGAATCTCTTTCTAGTTGCTCTGGAACAATTAGTCTATTTTCTAGAAGCAATATGGGGTTCTGCTTTTAACATGCTATTGGGTGGCGGTCCCACTTATGGGTTCAAATCCATAGGTTCTAAGAAGAAATTTTGGAATAGGAATCTCATGGGTATCATGGATTTCCTAAGGATCATACCAAATCCTATCAATCGAATCACTTTTTCGAGAAATACGAGACATCTAAGTCGTACAAGTAAAGAGATCTATTCATTGATAAGAAAAAACGTGAACGTTGAGTGGATTGATTATCGAAAGAAACTCGAATCCTGGGTCGCGACCAGTGATGTGATTGAGGATGAAGAAAGAGAATTCTTGGTTCAGTTGTTCACCTTAACGACAGAAAAAAGGATGGATCAAATGCTATTGATTCTGACTCATAGTGATGGTTTATCAAAGAATGACTCTAGTTATCAAATGGTTGAACAACAGGGATCAATTTACTTACGATACGTAGTTGACATTCATCAAAAGGATCTAATGAATTATGAGTTCAATAGATCCTGTTTAGCAGAAAGACGGATATTCCTTGCTCATTTTCAGACAATCACTTATTCACAAACCTCGTGTGGGGCTACTCGTTTTCATTTCCCATCTCATGGAAAACCCTTTTCGCTCCGCTTACCCCTATCCCCCTCTAGGGGTATTTTAGTGATAGGTTCGATAGGAACTGGACGATCCTATTTGGTCAAATCCCTCGCGACAAACTCCTATCTTCCTTTCATTACGGTAGTTCCAAACAAGTTCCTGGATCCCAATTACATTCCTTATCAGTATCAATTCGATCCTTTTGATAGTGAGCCTGAGGATCTTGCTAATGAGTATAACGATCTTTCTTATGGGTATCTTGAGAGTCTTGATATGCTGGATGTTGATGAGAGTGACGATATCGATAGCGATAGCGATAGCGATGATGACCTTGATATCGATGATATAAAGCTGCTAAATGCGCGACCTGAGGATAGACTACTACTAGATCCATTTAGTATCCGCATTCCATTGGAAATAGCAAAAGCAATGTCCCCTTGCATACTTTGGATTCCAAACATTCATGATCTGTCTGTGCGTGCGTCGAATACCTTATCCCTCGGTCTATTAGTGAACTCTCTCTCCAGGGATTGTGAAAGATGCTCCACTAGCAATATCCTTGTTATTGCTTCGACTCATATTCCCCAAAAAGTGGATCCCGCTCTAATAGCTCCGAATAAATTAAATACATGCCTTAAGCTACAAAGGCTTATGATTCCACAACAACGAAAGCACTTTTTCACTCTTTCATATACTAGGGGATTTCACTTGGAAAAGAAACTGTCCCATCCTAATGGATTCGGGTCCATAACCATGGGTTCCAGTGTACGAGATCTTGTAGCACTTACGAATGAGGCCCTATCCATTAGTATTGCACAGAAGAAATCCATTATAGACACTCATACAATTCGATCTGCTCTTCATAGACAAACTTGGGATTTTCGAGCCAAGGTAAGACCGGTTCAGGATCATGGGATCCTTTTCTATCAGATTGGAAGGGCTATTGCACAAAATGTACTTCTAAGGAATGGCCCCATAGATCCTATATCTATCTATCTGAAGAAGAGATTCCCTACGGGTTCTTATTTGTCCAACTGGTACTTCGAGCTTGCAACGAGCATGAAGAGATTAACGATACTTCTTTATCTTTTGAGTTGTTCTGCCGGATCGGTCGCTCATGATCTTTGGTCTCTACCCGGACCCGATGAAAAAAATGAGATAATTTCTGATTTGGTTGAGACTGATTCTGCTCTAGTTCGTGGCCTATTAGAAGTATTCGAAGGAGAAGGCACTCTGGTGGGATCCTCTCGGACAGAAAAAGATGGCAGTCAGTTTGCTAATGATCGAGTGACATTGCTTCTTCGGTCTGAACGAAGGAATCCCTTAGATATGATGAAAAATGGATTTTGTTCTAGCGTTGATCAGAAATTTCTCTATGAAAAAGACGAATCGGAGTTTGAATTGGAAGACGGGGTTCTATTTAGAGAAAGAGACCGCGACCTGCAACAGATAGAGGAGGATTTCTTCAATGACATAGTTTGGTCTCCTAGAATATGGTACCCCGATCTATTTGGTTGGATCGAAAGTCCCAATGAATTGGGATTTCCCTATTGGGCCAGGTCATTTTTGGGCACGCGGATCATTTCTGATCAAGAGAATGATTGGGACCCTGCGAATCCATTCTTTTGGGATGCGCCTGTGTTTTCACGTCGAGAATTCTTTGCAGATCAAGAGATGTCAAAGGGGTTTCTTATTTACCTAACAAAGGAGATGCGTAAAAGCTTGTTCATCAAGAATACGCAAGAAAATAACTTCGAATTGTTGATTCATCGCCAGAGATGTCAGAGAACCAATAGTTCATTATCTAATGGGTCTTTCCGTTCTAATACTCTATCCGAGAGTTATCAGTATTTATCAAATCTGTTCCTATCTAACGGAACGCTAGTGGATCAAATGACAAAGACATTGTTGAGAAAGAGATGGCTTTTCCCGGATGAGATGAACCATTTGATTCATTTAACAGGAGAAAGATTTCCCATTCCTTAGCCGAAAAGATAGGTGGCCATGAAAGGGGGATTAAGTGGAACCGAATTGACCGGTTGGTAGAGTCGTGGAAATACTCGTTTCTTCCCTATTTTTGGCCTTAGCTACATGGCACTGCTACTGCGGAAACATGGAAGAATGGAAATCTTAGATCAAAACACGATGTCTGTATGGATGGTATGAACTGCCTAAACAAGAATTCTGGAACGGCGAACAACCAGAGCCTATTACTCAGACTCACTACATCCAAAAATTTCCATTAATGAAACATGGAAATCCGTTGGAAAATAAAAAAGATGCATGTCCGATGAAAGGGTTGTTGCTATCTGCTCCAATAACGAATCATTGGTTTCACTGAATCACTCAAAAATTCACGGAATAACTAAAGAAAATAGATAGACCTTTCTCTTCGTCTCCGGTCGATGGATCTTCTCAATTGGAAGATCTCCTATATGGCTAAGAAAGATTCCAGTTGACCGAGCCTAATTCGAATTGTTTTGTTCCGAAGGAACGATATTCACGGGGCCGGTTCGTCCGATTCAGATATTCACGACCAAGAGGTACTGGATTCTCTTTCGGATAGGCCCCGAAAGGGGAAGGAAGGCTGGAATGCCAACGGACGTCTATTATCGAATTCACCTGACCCGAGAGTA